CGTATCCGCCTAGCTTGTCAACTTTTGGAGAAATGATACAAAGAAGGATGTCCCTGCCCACACTAGAAAAACTCCCTTCGGATGAACTGTACAATAATTGGGTTTATACTAACCAACACAAAAATAACAACTTAAACAACGAGTTTTTAAATAGAATTGAGGCTCTAGATACGGGATTTTTTTCTCTAGATATACTCGAAAAAAGTACTAGATTGTGTAATGATAAGACTAGAAAATATTACTTGCCTAAAATGTATGATCCCATTTTGAATGGGTTATATCGGGGAACAATCAAAAAAAAAATTTCACCTTCAATCATAAATAAAATTTCGTTAGAAAATTTAATAGAGACAATGGAAATTAATAAGATTCATAGTCTCCTTCTTCCTGATACTGATTACCAAGAGGTTGAACAGAAAATAGACCGATTTGATAAAAAAACTTTTTCAACGGAAAATCGTCATTTATTTACTTTAATCAGTAAATTTGATAGAGAATCGGAATCGAGTTTAAATTGGAAGGGCCTCTCTTTATTTTCAGAAAAAGAACAAGGAAGGATTGGTTCAGAAAAAAGAGCCAAATTTTACAAATTTTTATTGAATACAATTCTAACTAGCCCTAATGGTCAAAAAACAAAAAAAAAATTTGTAATAAAAGAAATCAGTAAAAAAGTCCCTAGATGGTCATACAAACTTATTACCGAATTGGAATTCCTGTCGGGCGCAGCTCATGAAGGCCTACCGTATCTATAGACATAAATAATATAAATAAACTAGATATATAAAAAAACTATAGATATAAATAAAAAAAGTAGTAAATTAATAAAAAGATTGCTACAAAAAAGAAATACAAGAAAAGATAAGAAGAGATGCGCCCACTACCTACAGATTTGATACCTTCGCCTACAAAGAAACTCAAAACACCAACTCCATTAGTAATTCCATCAATTACTCGTCTATCAAAAAAAGAAGTTAACTTGGCCAATCCTCTTATTCCCCCAATAAAGAATCTTGCATAAAAAGCATCTATGTAACCACGATTATATGACCAATCATATATACCATTTATTATTTTGTCCAAAAAAATTCTTTTAGGACCTGTTTTAACAAAAGAGTTAATTAAGTCCCAATTTTGCAAAGATGAATAAACAGGTTTATATAAAAAAAAGGCTATAAATATTCCAAAAAGAGCTATACTAACTGAAAAAATAGCATCTTTCAAAAATTCATACCAATCTATTGAATTATTAAAATTTTGATGTAAAAGGTTTATAGAAGGAGTTAACCATTTTGATAATATGTCCAAATACAATCCTCCTTGGTTGAAAGGAATTCCTAGGGATCCAACGAACAACGTAAATAGAACCAATACTAGTATAGGAAATAACATAGTATTATCCGATTCATAAGGATACGAAAAAAACTTCTTATTTCCAAAACGGGTAATAGTAATAAAAGGTTGTGTGATGTTTCTTGCATTCTGATCAATTAGATACGTTTTTTTTGAAAAAAAAGAAAAAATATCATGATTTTTCATTGTTAATAACGTTAATAAACGAAAATTTTTGTTAATTCTTTTTGAATCTTCTTTACCCCATAGAGATATTGAATAGAAGGGAGTATTCTTTTTACCACTATAATTTTGAAAATGAACGTTTAAATGTCCTTCAAAAGTAAGTAAATAGATTCGAAACATATAAAATGCGGTTAATCCCGCTGTAAACCAAGCTATTATTGCGAAAATTGGTGAATACAACCAAGTATCATTAAGAATTTCATCTTTGGACCAAAAACAAGCAAGAGGCGGAATACCACAAAGAGAAAGTGTACCTAATAAAAAAGCAGTTTTGGTAATTGGGATATGTTTTGTTAAACCCCCCATATAAACCATATTCTGACTTTTATTTGGAGAATATCCAACAAGAGTTTCCATTGAATGAATAACGGATCCTGATCCTAAAAATAATAATGCTTTCGAATAAGCATGAGTAATCAAATGAAATAAAGCACTTCGATAAGACCCCATACCTAGAGCTAACATCATATAACCCAATTGAGACATTGTGGAATAGGCTAAACCCCTCTTAATGTCTTTTTGAGCAAGGGCAAAAGTAGCCCCGAATAATATTGTTATTACTCCTACCAAAGAGATGAAATTCATTATGTGAGGGATGACTATGAAAAGAGGAATAAGCCGAGCTACAAGAAAAATGCCCGCAGCTACCATAGTAGCAGCATGTATAAGAGCCGAAATAGGAGTAGGCCCCTCCATGGCATCCGGTAACCATACATGAAGGGGAAATTGTGCAGATTTAGCAACCGCACCGGCAAATAATAGAACGGCACATAAAGTAACAAATAAAAAATTGACTTCATTATGATTATTAGAAATCAAGTTATTGAATATTTTGAATAAATCTCGAAATTCGAAACTCCCTGTTATCCAATAAAAACCTAAAATTCCTAATAATAAACCAAAATCCCCAACACGATTAGTTACAAATGCCTTTTGGCAAGCATTTGCAGCAACAGGCCGTGTGAACCAAAACCCTATTAATAGATATGAACACATTCCTACCAATTCCCAAAAAATATAAATTTGTATCAAATTAGAACTAGTAACTAATCCTAACATAGAAGTACTGAAAAAACTCATATAAGCAAAAAATCTCAAATATCCTTGATCATACGACATATAATTATCACTATAAAAAAGAACCATAATTCCAATAGTAGTGATTAATATTGACATAATAGAAGTAAGCGGGTCGATCAAGTAACCGAATTCTAAAGAAAAATCATTATTAATGATCCAAGACCATACATATTGATAGATAGAACTGCCATTTATTTGCTGAATAAACAGATTGATCGAAAAAATCATGACTATACTTAACAAAAAAACACTTTGAAAAGCCCACATACGGCGAAGACTTTTTGTTGCCGACGGAAAAAGAAGAAGTCCCGCTCCTATTAACATAGGAACTGGAAGTGGAAGGAAAGGTATTATCCACGAATATTGATATGTCTGTTCCATAAAAAAGTTTTTTATTCTTAATTGATTGTTTCCGATTTACCGGATCCTACCCCCTTTCAATTTCAAAACAAAAGGGGTCAATAAAAAAATCAAGAGATGTACTAACTTAAAGATATTTTTTGAATTTTATATATTATCTGGGTCTTTCCAAAATACTTTAAATATTAAAATAAAGAAGTTACAATTGGGCAAATGATATGACCTACTTGTTCATAAAAAGAGAATTTAGTTATTAACTAAGATTTTTCTTAAAAATAACGAAAATACAAAATTTCATTATTATTAAATCACTTTATATTCATAAAGTAATGATAAAAAATTACATTAAAAATAAATCTGATATGAATCGATATGAATCATAGGATTAAATAAGGTACAATTTTTGTACGAATCTCGCTTTTTAGTCAGTTTGTTCCAAATCATTAACTAGTTTCAGTATGAAACTGATTGATTACTTTCCGTTTCAATAAAAAAACATTTATAGGAAGCGCTATAATATCTAACATTTTCTATTTTTTATAAGATTTATTTTTCTATTTATCAAAAGGGGGTAAAATAAAATTTAATAAAAAAATAACGAAGATTTTTTTTAACAAAACGTGTATCTTTGAACAGATTCATTACTTTAATTACTAGTTTGATTCGAATTTTAAAATGTAATTTCGAAGTATTCTTTACTCAAGTTTGACCAATTAATAGATTAATAGAAAAATTTAAAGTTTTCATTAGGCTTTTCATTAGACAATGGGTTCTTAAAGGGTTCTTAAATCCTTCGGTCTATTTTATGTAGAAAAAATTAAATTATATTTTTATAGTAAGATTTTGTACGATTTTCGCATATTTTTTCTATATCTATATATATATATTTTTTTTTGTTTTCTCTAGATAATGAATATATTCGTTTTGACCAATAGATGTCTTTCACATCCAACTATAACAACGAGTAACCTCTTAATTTTTAAATGGCAGTTCCAAAAAAACGTACTTCTATATCAAAAAAGCGTATTCGTAAAAATATTTGGAAGGGGAAGGGATATTGGGCAGCCTTAAAAGCGTTGTCATTAGGTAAATCTCTTTCTACCGGAAACTCAAAAAGTTTTTTTGTGCGACAAAAAAAGTCATAAAATAAAACAGTGGAATAATCCGAATATAAAATATAGGCCCATTTCATTCTTAATAGGAAATCAACAAACCTATGTGTTTGTGGCTAATCAATATGAACTAGAACTCGCTTCGCTATTAGGATATTAGGATTAGGATATCTATAATAATAATTCTTCGGTTTAGGGGTTAGTAAATTATAAAAAGCTTTTGAAAAAAGAATAAAGACAAGATACAAAACTTGAGCCTTTGTTAGTATATTTGTTAGTATATTTTCTTGTTTTGGAGATGGGGGAGTCTTTTTTCCCCATCAACCTATTTGTCACAATTACTATAATCGACGTTTTTCTATACTCTATACTATATATATTGAAGAAGGGTAAAAAAGAGATCTTTAGTTAAAATTAATACATCGTTGAAATTAATTTATTCATTTATTTTGAAAATTTTTTGTGTAACTTTATGACTTCTTATTTATCTGAATTAATCTATTAAAATATATAAATTTCCCATATATATATGTCTCTTTCAACCCAACCGACAAAAGCCTGGAATTTTTTGTCCGAATTAATGTGCAAGTTTTGAGTAATAAAAAAGGGTCTTATTTTTTGTTCATTGGTAAAATACATTTTTTCACTTTTAGGAAATAATATAAATGATAAATCTTTTATAGTTCTATCAATAACTAGAGGGTTGAAGTTTATAGTTTCAATAGTTCGATTCTATTGAATTATAGAAGAGCATAAACTACACCAAAGCACTAAGGTAAATAAAACCGATACCCCATAATAATGAACCTTCGAATTTATATTTGAACAAAGTTTTATTCATCAATTTTCATTTTGACTAAAAAGATTTCATTT